GGAACCTCAATATCCACCGGTTTATTAGCTAAATGACAATTGGCGCATACAATACGTCCAGTCGCTTCTCGTGGATTTTCATAACCCTGCTGTGCAAAAATGGGATATGCATTTGAAATGGATGTACGAGTGATGATATATATCATGAGCGATATGGAAATAGATCGAGTAATTTGTTCCTTTATCCAAGAAAAAGTATTTCTAGTTTGCATGGTCCAACCATTGATCCCGAAAATATATTTATACAATAAATTTGGGTAGGTCACTAATGGAGTTTCCTATCCACGATTCTGTTATTTACTGGAATAATTTGTTTTGACTCGATTAATATTAATATATATAGGAATATAGGATGAATCTCCGGGATGGGTAGAAATAGAAAGCGATTTTCAATGCTTTGCTTATGTACAACTGCAAAGTAAGAAACATTATAATTGGATTAGGTAGATAATTTTTCAGTCATTCATTGAATGATAAATCACTACAAGTGACGGAGATACGCGATTTAAATAACGGAAAATCCAATATTTTAAAATTGTATCTAGAATGACTGGAAAAGTGGAAACAAGGCCAGATATAATTTGATCATTATGAACAAATCCAAAATCCTTGTAGACAAAGCCAATCATCAGTTCCCAACCATGGGGCGAATGAAATCCGATACATAAATCAGTTAATAAAAGAAGAGAAAAAGCTTTTATTGTGTCACTTAAGTTATATAGGAATTCTTGAGCCCAAGAGTTAAGAATAACGAGTTCTTTATTACCCAAAATAGAATAACCACTTAGAATAATGAAACATATTATATTTGTCGAGAAGTGCAAAATCGTATGAATACGACCCTCGTTGTGTATCTTGATTAATTGGATTGTTTCTTTGTGAATTCCTATACGAAGGTTTTGTAGATGTGTCTCCGAGTATTCCTTGATCATTTCCTCTAAGAAGAGGAGTTCCTCTAATTCTATGAATTTTTCTAGAATACTCTTTTCTTCAAGATCATTCAAAAAAGTTTCGGATTGCCTAGTGTTCCACCAATTAGTAACCCATGATTCCAGACTTTTTTGAAAGGAGAGAGAAATCCACCAGGGCAAAAATACTATAGATGCAAGATATAAAAGAGGAGTGAATGCTTTCTTTTTTGCCATTTTTTCATCTGTGAATTGTTAATGAACCCATCTCATTCGTCGACTCTATGTAATCTAATATTTCTCTCACGCATCAGTTCTATTACAAGTTATCAAACCTATGAATCTATTCACTCTTTTTTATTTGTGATTTCGTGGTTAGGCCTTGAATCTAGAAAAAAATACGGAAAAAGATGAAAAATTCGAATGAATATATATGATATGAATAAATAATATAATAAAAATTGTTTCCCTATATCTCAATCAGTCAAATTCGAAGCATATATCTCTTTTCGATGAACGCCCGGAAAAACCACTTTAAATAATGAATATGAATAGTATTCAGATTTTGAGACAAAAGAACTCCTTTTCTATCATTCTCCTTTTCTATCATTCTCCTTTTCTATCATTATATAAAAAAAACCTCTAATATTTCGAAAAAATTTAACTGACTATGAGTAGTCATCGATAGAATAATTGAGGTAATTTTCTGAAAAATATTGTGAAAAATGAGTGACAAAAAACGACATAAATAAATTGGCTACATTATAAGAGATCCAAATTTTTCGTCATTAAGGAGCACAAAAAGTCTAAAAAGAAGCTTCAAAAAAATTACAAGATATGATCTATCTGAATCTAAAGTTTCAATTCCAACAACTAAAAAGGGGGAATTTCCTTATTTCGAAATGGTTGATTATGAGATTTTCTTTTTTTCTTATTTTTTTATTTAATATATAATTGAGTTGTGTATGTGTATATTTCGATACATATAAAAGATCCCCCAAAAAGGTTTTTTTATACTTGTTCTATATATGTCTGCTTTGACTCGAATGAATGTTCTGAAGAAACCTCAATTAAGTTATGTTATAGAAAAAGAGGATTCTTGCTTTTTTGCCCTCCCGCGAGAAAGCATTCATTTCTCAGCTGATTTCTTAAAATACTTCAATAGGTACACGCAAGAAATAAGCCAATTCAGCAGCTTTTTGTTCCATTTCCCGTGGAGTAAAATTCTCATCAGTACGAGTCAATGGAATGGCTCCCTGGCCTCTGATATCCATATAAAGGACACGACGAGCATAAATACCCTCTTTAACTTCTATTCTGACGGACTGAATATCTTTTATAAGAAATCGGAGGAAGACCCGACGATTTTTTCCAGGGAATCCCCAACGAAAGATACACACTATTCCGTCTTTTCTATCAAATCGATCATAACCACTACCTACATTCCACGAAATTGTGCACCACAAATAGGAGCTAATAAAAAGACCCGCGATCCCATAGAAAGACATCACAATCCCTTGTGGAAAAAAAACTATTTGCTGAGACGGAAATAAAGATATCAAATTTCTACCAAGATAACTCGAGGTTCCAACCAACAAGAATCCTAATGAACCTAAAAAAAGGATAACAGCCCAGCAGAAATTACTTGTTTTTCGAGCCCCCGTTATAGGTTCTATCCATATATGTTCTGATCGACAACTCATACTTGATCCGGTTGCTTTTTTTGGAATTGAGAGAATACCCCAAATGAATTTGCCGTTTATTTCCGAAGTAACTCGCATCAACTAGCACTAGTTTGATGTGAACCTTTAGGAGTAATTCATTAAATTGGTTAGATCTAAACTAATAACACACCCTTCGTATGACTCACTAAAGATAGCCACATGTATATAGATAGACCAACTTTACAGTTCAGCTATTCGCCGATTCGGGTCTATTTGAAACTAGCTAATAGCATTTTGGGGAGATTTCGACGGAAGCCTCTTATACCATATTTAGCTAAATGGATATCTGTGTTATGATACAAGCGTCAGTTTCAAAAAAAAAGAGAATATTTTGCGCCCTCGGCTCTAAACAATCTTGTTTTTTTGAACATGAAGAAATAAAGAAGCCATTGCGATTGCCGGAAATACTAGACCTACTAAAGGGACCAAAACAGAGGGAAAATTAAGAGTTGTCATAGAATGGGCACCTCGATTTACTATTTGTACCTGTTATTATTATTTAGATTTTATATTTATTATTTATAATATTATTTATAATATAAAGATATCTTATCTTATTATTATTATATATATATAATATATATAAAGATCTTACTTATATCTTATATATATATATATATATATTATTTAATTTATTTATTATACTTATATCTTACTTATATATATAATAAAAATATAATATATAATATATATATATAGTATTTATATTATAATAATAAAATTTGAATTTGACTTGATTATAATTTGATAATTCTAAATTGGAATTATTACTACTAAATTGGAATTATTACTACTTAAAATTTTTATTAATATCTATATCTATTAAGAATTAATTATTAATTAAAAATAATATAAGTATCTACTATCTAAGTCTAAGTGAGTATATAATGTAGTTTTTCATCTTTCTACATGAAAAATTTGAGAGGATATGGATGAGATATTATTTTCTTCATTTTTTGCTCTTGTCTTCGGATTTCATTCACTAAGCAAAAAGTTTTTTTTAATGAATTAGATTCTATTTATATTGATTCAAGGGTTTGTTAGAATCCCATCCAGCAGGGATTCTTAGTCAAAATAGGATTATCGTACGCTATAGAAAGATAAAAAATTCTATACTATATTTTCTAGATTTTAATTTCATTATATATGACGAGAAGAAGATTTTTTTATTTGCCTAATTTCACGAAAAAAAGAATTTCATCTTTTATCTTGTTAATAGAGACTTCTTGATCAATAATCAGGAATATAGAAAAAGGGTCAGATTTCCGATTTTATGTGACTTTTGATTCGTTATACAATTAGATCTTATGTCAACAAAGAAAACCCATTCGTCTCAATTTCACTTGTATTCCGATAAACGAATTACTTGTTTGCTCAAAATAATGGACTTAATGTTCTAATTTTGATTCAAAGGAAAGAAAGTGTGGAGTTGAAATAACTCACTCAGAACGCCTTTTAAAGGATTACGTGGTACGATTAGATCGAATAAACCCTTCTGGAATAAATACTCAGACGCTTGTGAACCTTCGGGTACTGTTTTATTCAATGTTTGTTCAATTACTCTTTTACCCGCAAAGGCAATGTAGGCATTGGGTTCGGCAATAATGATATCCCCCAACATACCAAAACTGGCTGTCACCCCACCAGTAGTAGGAGATGTAAGGATTGGTACATAGAATAACTTTTTATTTGATTGATAATCATATAAAGCAGAAGATATTTTAGCCATTTGCATCAAGCTCAAACTTCCTTCTTGCATACGTGCCCCTCCGGAAGCACACACTATAATAAGAGGTAGAAATTCTTTAGTAGCATATTCAATCAAACGGGTAATTTTCTCCCCGACTACGGATCCCATACTACCCCCCATAAACTGAAAATCCATAACCCCTATTGCTACGGAAATACCGTTTAATTGCCCTATGCCTGTTTGAACAGCCTCGGTTAATCCTGTCTTTCTTTGATAAGAATCGATACGATTTTTATAAGGCTCCTCCTCCGAATGAAATTGAATGGGATCCAGAGAAACCATGTCTTCATCCATAGGCTCCCAAGTACCCCGATCGATCGAAAGTTCGATTCTATCAGAACTACTCATTTTCAAATGATATCCACATTGTTCACAAAGATTCATTTTTGATTTAAAAAATTTCTTATAATTTAATCCATAACAATTTTCGCATTGAACCCACAAATGCTTGTATTTTTGAGTTACATCCAGATTAGTAGAACTTTGTCGTATACTCCTTCCGGCTTTTTTACTACTATTTCCACTTTTACCACAAATGGAACTAGAAATGTAATTGTTACTGGAATTGTCACTACCACTTACAATGTAACTATCAATACAGATTTGAGACTGAAGATA